AACTGCTTCAAATACAGTATCGGGAAGTACCGTTTGTGGAACTTCAATATCCACGGGCTTATTAGCCAAATGGCAATTGGCACATACAATACGACCAGTTGCTTCTCGCGGATTTTCATAACCCTGTTGTGCAAAAATGGGATATGCATTTGAAATGGGTGCTCGAGTTATTATATATACCATGAGCGATACGGAAATAGATCTAGTAATCTCTTCCTTTATCCAAGAAAAGGCTTTTCTAGTTTGCATGGTCCAATCATTGATCCTGATAATTTTTCTACAATAAAATTTGGTAGGTTGCTGGCATAGTTCCCTATCCTATCCATGATTCTGCTATTTACTTTACTGAAAAAAATTTCCTGGAATATGGGAAGAATCCCTTGGCTTGGGTAGCTAGAAAGAAAAATATTTGAATGTTGTTTAGCTTTTGTACAAAATAAAATAACAAACTTTCAAATATGATCAGTGGATCTTTTTTTCAGTCATTCATTGAATGATAAATCACTACAAGTGAAGGAGATACGCGATTTAAATAACGGAAAATCCAATATTTTAAAATTGTATCTAAAATGACTGGAAAAGTGGAAACAAGACCAGATATAATTTGATCATTCTGAGCAAATCCAAAATCCTTATAGACGGAACCAATCATTAGTTCCCAACCATGGGTCGAATGGAATCCTATACATAAATCAGTTAATAAAAGAATGGAAAAAGCTTTTATTGTGTCACTTAAATTATATAGGAATTCTTGAACCCGCGAGTTAAGAATAATAAGTTCTTGATTACCTAGACTTGAATAACCGCTTAGAATAACGAAACAGATTATGTTTGTCGAGAAGTGTAAAATCGCATGGATACGATCCTCGTTGTGCGCCTTGATCAATTGGATGGTTTCTTTGTATATTTCGATACGAAGATTTTGTAGACGTGTTTCCGGGTATTCCTTTAGCATTTCATCCAAGAGGAACAGTTCTTTGAATTCTATGAATTTTTTTAGAATATTATTTTCTTGAATATCATTCAAGAAGATTTCGGATTGCCTAGTATTCCACCAATTAGTAACCCAAGATTTCAGACATCTCTTAAATGTAAAAGAGATGCACCAGGGCAAAAAGACTATAGGTGTAAAATATAGAAAGGGAATGAATGCTTTCTTTTTTGCCATTTTTCGTCTTTATTTAAGGAACTCAGCTTCATCTCATTCGTCAACTCTATAGGATGATAATAATGTTTGTATCAAGCATAAGTTCTATTACAAGTCCTAGAGCCTATATATTTCTATATATATAGAAATCTAGAATCTATTCCCGCGTCTTTTTTTCTTTTCAATTCGGGAGTTAGTCTTTTAATTTAGAAAGAATACAGAAATAGACTAAAAAATGGAAAGAATCCACTGCCAATTTTTGAATTAAGAAAAAGATATTGTTTAAAAAGATATCAATTGCCAAGATTCCAAGCAATTACCCCTTTTTTTGATGAATACATGAAGGAGCACTTCGCGTAATGAATATTAGTCCGATTTCGAAACCAAAGAGAGCCTCTTCTATCAAAACAAAATAGAAAAATTTCGAAAAATCAAATATCTTTTCCCTAAGGAGGCATTCATTTTTCAGTTAATCTCTTTTTTTTTTACCAAAGTCCTTCAATTGGTACACGCAAGAAACAGGCCAATTCCCCAGCTTTGTCTACAATTTGTTGTGTAGTAAAATTCTCGTCAATACGAGTCAAGGGAATGAATCCCTGTCCTCGGATTTCCATAGAAATGATAGAACGAGGATAAAAACCCTCTTTACTAATTTTGGTGGACTGATTTAAAATTCTGATGGACTGAACATCGTTCATAAGGAATCGGAGAAAAATACGACGATTTTTTCCAGGAAATCCCCAACGAAAAATACAGACTATTCCCTCTTTTTTATCGAATCGATCATAACCACCACCCACATTCCACCAAATTGTACACCACAAATAAGAACTAATAAAGAGACCCGCGATTCCATAGAAAGACATAACCATCCCCTGTGGAAAAAAAAGAATTTGCTGAGACGGAAATAAAGATAACAAATCCCTACCAAGATAACTGGAAGTTCCAACCAACAAGAAACCTAATGAACCTAAAAAAAGGATAAAGGCCCAGCAGAAATTACTTGTTTTTCGAGACCCCGCTTTAAGTTCTATCAATAGATGTTCTGATCGCCAATCCATATTAGATCTAGTTTTGTTTTATTAGAATTGGGAAAATAGATAACCCAAGCAAATTCATTTTACTTGACTTTTCTTTGTTTCCGAAGTAACTCTCATCAACTAGCACTATTTTGATGGAAACCTTTAACAGTAATTCATCGAATTGCTTCCTGATCTAAATATATATCTGATTTGTGCCTACTGTCCGTATCTAAAAAATCTTGTTCCTTTGAACATGAAGAAATAAAGAAGCCATTGCAATTGCCGGAAATACTAGGCCCACTAAAGGCACAAAAAAGGAGGGTAAGTTTATCATAGAATGGATACCTCGATTTAATATTTGTACCTGTTATATATATATTTATATAAATCTCATATCATATATATTTTTTTCTTATATTGTTTTATAAAGATAGTCTCTAATCACTAGAATTCAAATATACTTATACTAAGTATATTTGATAAATTATACTAAGTATAGCTAAGTTAATATATAGAATATATATGTTCTATTATATATATATTCAGTCTATATAATGAGTATAAATGAGTATATTGAGTATGAGTATAAAATAGAATAAATAAGAAAAAAATAAAAAAAAAAAAAGAAATATATAATAAAAATTGAATATATATAATAAGGAGTGTAGAACATAGAACTCAAATAATGGATGGATTTCGCCTTCTATTTCTCCAAGAAACATATGTATGATAATACACCTTTCAATTCATTTTATTTGTTTGGAATTTTTATTGGAATTTGGAAAATGAAAAAAAAAAAAAAGAATAAAAAAATATTAAAATTTTAGGCTCTGCTAGATTTTTCATTTTGAGTCAAAGGCAAGAAAGCATGGAGCTGAAATAACTCACTTAAAACCCCCTTTAAAGTATTACGCGGTACGATTGAATCAAATAAGCCCTTATGGAATAAATATTCAGCTGCTTGTGAACCTTCGGGTACTGTCTTATTCAACGTTTGTTCAATTACTCTTTTACCCGCAAATGCAATGTAAGCATTGGGTTCGGCAATAATGATATCCCCCAACATGCCAAAACTAGCTGTCACCCCCCCAGTAGTAGGAGATGTAAGGATGGATACATAGAATAACCTTTTATTTGTTTGATAATCATATAAAGCAGAAGAAATTTTAGCCATTTGCATTAAGCTCAGACTTCCTTCTTGCATACGTGCTCCTCCGGACGCACATACTAGAATAAGAGGTAAAAGTTGATTGCCAGCATATTCCACCAAACGGGTGATTTTCTCACCTACTACGGATCCCATACTACCCCCCATAAACTGAAAATCCATAATCCCAATAGATACAGGAATACCGTTTAGTTGACCTGTGCCCGTTTGAATAGCCTCAGTTAATCCTGTCTTTCTTTGATAAGAATCCATACGATCTTTATAAGGTTCCTCTTCCGAATGAAATTCAATTGGATCCAGAGAGACCATGTCTTCATCCATAGGATTCCAAGTACCTGGATCAATCGATAGTTCGATTCTATCTGAACTGCTCATTTTCAAATGATATCCACAATGTTCACAAATATTCATTTTTGATTTCAAAAATTTCTTATAATTTAATCCATAACAATTTTCGCATTCAATCCATAAATGCTTGTATTTTTGAGTTTCATCGAGATCATTAAAACTCTCTCTTCTAGTTAAATCTTTTTCATTTATATCATTCGTGAAAGTTATTATACTAGAACTATCGCTTTCATTACTATTTCTGACCTTACCACAAATATAACTATAAAAGTAACTGTCATTGTATTTATCATTCTCACCTAAAATGTGACTACCAATACAGATTTGAGAACGAAGATAACTCTCAATGCAACTATGAATGTCATTATTCCAACTAGATTTAATATCATACACGTAATGATCATCATATTTCTTAAAGAAATTATTAAGATAGCTAGAATTCTTATAGCTATAAAAAAGACTTTCTGGTTCACTTAGAAAAGAATGATCGTTGTCAATCTCCAAAATTTGATTTTCAATATCCAAATATATGGAATAACTGTTCCTCTTGCTATTGTTATCCCTAACTAAAATTGTTTTATCAGATAGGAAATTCTGGATGTTCCTGACACCGACTAAATAATCAACATTACTGTAACTAGAATTGTCACTATCATTCCAGCTAGGAAAGTTTTTTTCCATATCAATAAAAATTGGGTCTTCACTTACACTGGTATTTGCAATAGGACCAAAACTATCCATTGATTTTCTTAACCCACACCCGTATTCTAACTGCCTATTAAACAACATAGAATTGAACCACCATTTTTCCATAGAGTTATGTTCCTCTATTAACAAAAAAATACAATAGATGAATAGTCATTCGATGAAAAATTATGAAAATCGAATATTTTTAATATTCTATCTCATTTATTTACTATCAAAAAAGGATATAATAAATCCAATCACTAGAATTGGTAACTGATAATAAAAACGATCGAGTGAGTAAAAAAAAAGATTCTTTTTCGTGAGAACCTGTAGTATTATTTCACCATATATGTCACTATATGTGCTGTAATTCTTTTTCAATTCGATCCCCCCCCTTTTAGAAAAAAACGTATTCTAATAACTCTAAATATTTTATTCAATAATAAAAGAAATAAAAAAAAGATAGAATATGAAATATTGATAATATAGAATAAGATTTTTGAATTCTCTTCTTTTTATTATATTAAAATGAAAAAAAAAACAGAAACCTCATTGGGGGTAATAATTTATAGACCCAATGAGTTCATTTAGTCAGTATTCATTTGCCTTTTCCTATATATATTTTTCTACAATCTCTATCCATTTTTTTTTTTTTTCATTTTGAAGACCGATAAAAATCCATTTTTTTGGCTATCCAAAATATCATTTTATATTAACAATAAGAAATCAAAATTAGGTATGGAGAGCGGGAGGGGGGATAAAAAAGAAAAGAGTTCTATAAATCTATATACAAGTCATCCACACCCTCCTTTTTTTCATTAATTAACTTTCGTTTGTTGAGTAGGGGAAAGTTCCAAAGAAACACCGGCCCTTTTTGAAATATCCTGAACAGTTCCTGTAGGTTGAGCGCCCTGTTCAAGGAAATATAGAATAACAGGAATATTTAAATAGGTTTGATTCTTTATTGGATCATAAAAACCCACTTTACGAAGATCTCTTCCCCCTCTTCGGGATCTAACATCAATTGCAACGATTCGATAAACGGCTCATTGGGATAGATATAGATGAATAATACACCCCCCCCATAGAAACGTATAAGAAGTTTTCTCCTCGTACGGCTCGAGAAAATTCAAATTCAATATGTCTATGTATAAAATATGTAAAATAGATCAATAAAATTATGAAATCAATTAGACTGTGATTAAAGTTTTTTTTTCTTATTCTTTTTTTTTTTCTTTCTAAAAAAAAAAACTCCTCGTATTCGCAACCTCATAACTCAAATTGGATAACTCTCAAAGGAAAACCCTTAGGTATTTCATTTATTGAGCGGTCTCTACCCCCTTTTCTTGCCCGTCTTATTTAGAATCCATTTTTTTCTTCATTCTAATAGAATGGTTTTTCAAATTCTAATGGAATTTTTGAGACAATTAAAAATGGTATTTACTTGTTACAGGATCTTTTAGCTTTTCCTTGAATCATTGGGTTTAGACATTACTTCGGGGATCTTTAATCGTTTCAAAAATGGCAGCAACATACCATTTCTTTTTATTTCTCTCAACGAATCATACAAATAGAAGGTTTATTCCCTCGAATACACTTTTGATCGAAAAAATTTAACCAATTCCAACAAATTTTACTTTTTTAACCTTGCTTAAATTGGATCCTTTCGATTTCTTTATAAAAAATATACTTACGAAGTTGTTCTAACTTATTCATTTTTACTAACCTTAGATACTTGCCCCTCAGAAATGAATCAACTCGAGCTCCATCGTGTACTATTTACATCATCAACCCCTCTCCCGTCCCCGAGTTCTAGTGGAACAGAACAAACGATGTCGAGCCAAGAGCACTTCCATTTCTATATATTTATATATATTTCTATATACATACTAGAAAAAGATAGCGGATGTAAGAATCCACAGCTAATCTAATCATGTCTTTCAAGTCGCACGTTGCTTTTTACCACATCGTTTCAAACGAAGTTTTACCATAACATTCCTTTAGTTTGGATCCGGTATGTAATTGATTCAATTATGAAATCGTGAATAGTCATTGATTCAATCGATACATAATAATCTATCCTTTTTACTTCTAGGTTTTCTTTCTATATGAATGGAAAATTTCGAAATCTAAAGAAGTCAAAAATACCTCAAATTAACTCGATATTTTATGAAAAATTTATTCAAATCAATATATATAAATATAATATAAAAATAAAAGAAATATATATATGAACTCAAATTTCTTTTTTTTTTTTTTATTATCCGCAGTGATTAAAAAAAAAAGGAAAAAAAATTTTGAAGATGTCGATTCAAAAGCGACTCTATTTAGATTAGAGACGAATGATTAATAAAAAGGGTTTATATCGTGAGATACAATTTTGATTCAAATAGGATATACATCAGGAATGTATATCCTCTGGGACGGAAGGATTCGAACCTCCGAATAGCGGGACCAAAACCCGTTGCCTTACCGCTTGGCCACGCCCCATTTTTGATTCGACATTCAATGAATTTAATAAACAATATTATTGGTATTGGTTATTCGTCAACTCTACCCCCCCCCAATCCATAGAATAAATTGTTGCTAGGAGTTTTATATACGTAGATATAGAATAAGACTGAAATTCTTGATCATTACATAGAATTCTATTAAGATATTGTATGAAAGTCTTATTTCTTCTTTTTTTTTTTCAGACTGGAAAGATTTTTAACTAGATAAATTCAAATCAAATAAGGATTTTGGAGGGTCTGATTGTATTTGATATTTTTTTTTTAATAAATTGTATTATATATAATTCTATTTAATATATTCTAATAATATATTAAATAGAATATTAGAATCTAAATATATATTAATAGATATATTAATTATGTATTATGTATATAAAAAAAATTATATTTATTATGTATCTAAACCTCTTAATATAGTCTAAAAAAAATTATATATATACAATAATATACAATAAAGATTGTAATAAAAAAAAAACAGTAAATTTTCTTAAGGAACAAAATGTTTGTTATGCTTAATATCTTTAGTTTGGTCTGTATTTGTATTCACTCTGCCCTTTATTCAAGTAGTTTTTTCTTGGCGAAATTACCTGAAGCCTATGCTTTTTTGAATCCAATTGTGGATGTTATGCCAGTAATACCTGTACTCTTTTTTCTTTTAGCTTTTGTTTGGCAAGCTGCTGTAAGTTTTCGATGAGATCTTGCATTTGAATAAATGTCTGAAAAAAACAATTAGGAATTTATTCGAAAACAAAAATTGGAAAAAAAAAGATCAGATAAATAAGTCTTACAGTGTGAATCCTCGATTCAAATATGGAAATTCTTGTATATACAAGAGAAGTCTGGACCATCTCATTTTTTCCTCATTTCATTCTTACGCTATTTTTTTTTTTCACTGAGAAATCCTTCTATTATTAGATTTGAGTCCACCACCAGTACTTGGGTTGTGGATATGAAATAAAATCTTTTGTAATACAAATATTTTATTAATAGTAATAAAGGACTCGGCTCTTACTACAAAGAAATTTCCGAATTTTGTTATATTTCCTTGAAATCACTTTATTTCTGAGAAATTTTGTAACAAAAGAAACAAAATGTGTTAGATAAGAGAATCTATTCTCTTTCTCTGTCTTTTTTTTTTTTATTTATTATCTTGGAGATTTTGTAATGCTTACTCTAAAACTATTTGTTTACACAGTAGTGATATTCTTTGTTTCTCTTTTCATCTTCGGATTCCTATCTAACGATCCAGGACGTAATCCAGGACGTGAAGAATAAAAAAAATCTATTTCTAGTTTTCTTTGTTTTCCTTTCTTGTACTAGATTAAAAAAAAAAAATTTGAGGATTGTATCTATTTTACATCTTTAACAGGTAAATAAAAAAAAGGAAAACAAACAAAGGAAGCTATATAAGTTCAAAAGAAAAAAAATACCAAATCATCGACGGAAAGAGAGGGATTCGAACCCTCGGTACAAAAATTCGTACAACGGATTAGCAATCCGACGCTTTAGTCCACTCAGCCATCTCTCCCCAAACATAATATATTTAAATAAATATATTATGTTTATGTTACATTGCCTAAACAAACAGAACAAAAAGTAGGGCTTGAAACTTTTTTATTTATATCTCTTTTTCTATTTGATTCTTTCTATTTCTAATGGTCATTTCATTATTCTAATTATAGAACATTACATATATATTATTATTTCTATATTATTATTACTATTCTATTCATTTATATATTCATTTATATATATATATATATATATATGAATATATATATCTCATATTTCTATTTATTCCCATTCCTTTTTTTAGTTTGGATACAGCCCATGAATCCTGGATAACAATGATTTATATTAATGTATATTTGATTTGACAAAATCAAAAACTTAGATTCGCCCCCTTTTTTTTGAATTGATAATTGATCAGGGGTCGGCCCCCTTACGAAACATGTCAACACTCTTAATTAGTATAAACGTATGTTACTATTTATTTTATTACGACAGATTCCTAGGTTCGACAAAAAGTCCATTTATTTGGAATAATAGCATTGTAGCAGCGGGTATAGTTTAGTGGTAAAAGTGCGATTCGTTCTAAGGACCCATTAAAAGTTAAGGGATCCCTCGTTTGATTCATATCCCGATCAAAAACTTTATTTCTTACTTAAAGGGGTTTAATCCTTTATTCCTTTCAACGAACAATTCGAGGAATAATATAAATTATCGTAGTTTGTATCCAAGAAGAATCAATTTTAAATTGAAAAAAAAAAAATGGAATTCTAATATTATGAAACATAAGTTTTTTGTTAATTGTATCAAAAATAACAATTTTTTTTGAGTATGAGTAAAGGATCCATGGGGAAAGTTATAGAAAGTTTTTTTTTTCTAATCGTAACTAAATCTTCCATTTTTTGTATAGGAGAGATTGAAGCAAAATAGCTATTAAACGATTGCTTTAGTTTACTAGAGACATCGACATTTTTTTTAGCTCGATGGAAATTCTTTTCCTAAAGATTCTCTCAAATAGAAATAGAGAACGAAGTAACTAGAAAAAACGGATTGTAAAAATACTCCTCTTCTATCTACTATAGGGATCATCTAAAAAGCAAGGTGTTTTAAATGTATTTATACGGAAAGGCTGACATAGATGTTATGGGTTAATCTTTTTTTCACGTCTTTTATTTCTGAATTTATTCCGTAAAGGAGCCGAATGAAACAAAAGTTTCACGTTCGGTTTTGAATTAGAGACGTTAAAAATGATGAACAAACGTCGACTATAACCCCTAGCCTTCCAAGCTAACGATGCGGGTTCGATTCCCGCTACCCGCTCTCTTTTCCTATCTCTATATTCTACTCGAATCATTCTTTTTCAGAATGAATACAAATTTTTTAGTAAATTTCAAAAATTATTCATTTGAATTTCTTTATTTTGTTTTAGTGATTTTTTGAATATTCAATTCAATTTTCATTTTATTATTAATATATTCTTATTTAAATCTAATATATTCTTATATAAATCTATATTATATAAATCTATATATATTTTTCTAGAATATATTATTCTATAATTATAGAATATATATATATTAATATATATACATATTCTATATATATT